CACTTCAACTATGAGTGTCAAAAAAATAATACATTTTTGTAGAGTTGAAGAGAAATATCCCAATACATGTCTTATTTTTTTTTCAATAATCCATATTTGTAGCAATGAAATACTAGTGTTCCTACCCCAAGTGATAGATGATTGATTACAAGATGGTATATATTCTTTATAAAGGACCAGAAATACCTTGCTTACGTATCATTGGGAAGTGCATTAACATAAATACGGCGGTAAGAAGAGGTAATACAAAAGTGTGTAAACTATAAAAACGAGTCAAAGTGGATTGTCCTACACTAGCACTTCCGCGTAATAACTCTACCAGAGGCGAGCCTATTACAGGAATAGCGTCTGGTACGCCTGTTACAATTTTTACTGCCCAATAACCAATTTGGTCCCAAGGTAAGGAATAACCAGTTACACCAAAAGATGCGGTCAATACACCCAAAACCACACCTGTAACCCAAGTCAATTCACGAGGTTTTTTAAAGCCGCCGGTGAGATACACGCGAAATACGTGCAGGATCATCATTAGGACCATCATACTTGCCGACCATCGATGAACTGATCGGATTAACCAACCAAAATTAGCTTCAGTCATTATATATTGAACAGAAGCAAAGGCCTCCGTAACGGTCGGACGATAATAAAAAGTCATAGCAAACCCGGTAGCTACTTGTACTAAAAAACAAGTAAGCGTAATTCCCCCTAGACAATAAAATATGTTGACGTGAGGAGGAACATATTTACTAGTTATATCATCGGCAATTGCCTGAATCTCAAGACGTTCTTCGAACCAATCATAGATTTTATTGAGATAGGTAAATCAAGGGGACCCCCCCGGAGAACCGTATATGAAAATTTCATCTCGTACGGCTCAAACAGAAACACCCAAATACTAGTTCTAACGGATGTGTGTAATATAAAGTTTGAAATTTATTAATTCTATGATTTATGATTCAATTTTTTTTTTTGAAGATACTAAAGAATAAAAATCCGAAAGCTCTTCTTTGTGGTTATAATGCCAAAAAATCAAGTCGGCTCATTCGTCTATATATTGATCGTTATAGGCCTCTTGAATCTTCTATTTACCTATTTTCTTTAGTGTTATTTATGTGTAATGCGGCTTTACTGCTGTTTTCTTTATTATTGATAGGAATTCTCTTGTTAAGACCCTATGAATTGATTAAAACCTCAGATTCATACTAAAACCACGATGATTCAATAAAACCCTTTCAAACTAAGTCTAAGTCCCAAAATTCCCTGAGTAAGAACCATTGGATCATCACTTATTCAATGAATAGATATAATGACTAAAAATCCAAACCAAAGAAACCTTCGTTTTGTCCTTTGATCAAAATAAGCATAAACGAAAGTTTGAAAGAATAAAAATATTTCTATTTATAACTTCTAACTCTTTGAAAAAATTTTTTGAAGTCCGGACACGAGGTCTGACTATTAAGTATGAATCATAGTTCTAATAGTAATCTATTTCATATATTCCGTGCTCCAGATACTAGAATGAATATCCGACGAAGTAAAACCATCTCTATCAAGATGACAGACCCATTCTCTGTACTATCCATAGGATCATTTATACCAAGTCACACACTCATATTCCGGAAATACAGAAACAAAGAAATTCCACGGTCAAACTACCAAAATAGAATGGGATAAAAATCAGAAACCTAAACGCTTCACTTTGTATTGAAAAAGCCAGTTAATGGTTCTTCTGAATCTAATTCATTGAAATTCCATCCAGTAAAATGGAAGAATTATAAATCTCCAAAATAATAGATAGGAATATCGCGAATAGAGCCATTGCGAGACCCATCAAAGGAGTAGTTCCCCACCCAGGAGCTACTTTACCATATTCTGAATTCAATGGTTTCAATAAACTCCCCGCATTAGTTCGTTTTGGGCGGCCAGATCTAGAACTACCTTCAACGGTTTGTGTAGCCATAATATTTTATATTCAGTAAGATCTGTTGACTTTGTATACCATTCCGTTGTAAATAAATGATCTTATCATAGATCCATTGTGGTCTTAAAACTTTATAATGTCTTAAAACTATATAATCATGGAAACAGCAACCCTAGTTGCCATCTTTTTATCTGGTTTACTTGTAAGTTTTACTGGGTACGCCTTATATACTGCTTTTGGGCAACCCTCTCAACAACTAAGAGATCCATTCGAGGAACACGGGGACTAGTTGAAGTACGGATCCTCCCAATATTGGGAGGATCCGTACTTCAATTGAGATAATGACAAATCATTTCACCTTTTTAGTTGGAACTTTAGGCGGGTCTCGAAAAAAGATAGCGAAAAAAATTATTCCTAGAGTTGAGACTAAAAGGAATGTATAAACCAATGCTTCCATAGATTCGATCGTGGTTTACAATTATAGCTTCCATACCTGTTTATTTGGGATCGTCTCCCGGATAAATAAAGAACAAGAGTCAAAGAAAAAGCAGTGATTCAAATCAAGATTTATCTGGTACCCCATCTAAAAATCACAAAAAGAAAATAAAAATGAAAAGTAACAAGTAACAAAGCATATTGTATCAGACTACTTGTCTTCTTGTAGTTGGATCTCCAAGTTTTTGGAATGCTCCAAATTCCACTTGAGCATCTAAATCTGGATCAATACCAGCAAAAACATCTCGAAACAAGGTTCTAGCACCATGCCAAATGTGTCCGAAGAAGAAGAGCAAAGCAAACGAAGCATGTCCAAAAGTAAACCAACCCCGTGGACTGCTACGAAAAACACCATCGGATTTCAAAGTAGCACGATCTAATTCAAAAATCTCACCCAATTGAGCACGTCTAGCATATTTTTTCACAGTAGCGGGATCGCTATAACTGACTCCGTTGAGTTCGCCGCCATAGAACTCGACAGTTACACCTACTTGTTCGACACTATATTTAGATTCCGCCCTTCTAAAAGGAACATCGGCTCTAACAATTCCGTCTCCGTCTACCAAAACAACCGGAAACGTTTCAAAAAAAGTAGGCATACGACGTACAAAAAGTTCGCGCCCCTCTTTATCTCTAAAGATAGGATGTCCTAACCACCCAACAGCTATTCCATCCCCGTTGTCCATTGAGCCCGCTCTGAATAACCCCCCCTTTGCCGGATTATTGCCGATGTAATCATAAAAAGCTAGTTTTTCGGGAATTTTAGACCAAGCTTCAGATAAACTTTGATTTTCAGCCAACCCAGCACCAATTCTTCGATATATTTCTTGTTGGAAGTATCCTTGATCCCATTGATAACGAGTGGGACCAAATAATTCAATCGGGGTAGTTGCTGAACCATACCACATAGTTCCAGCAACTACAAAAGCGGCAAAAAAGACAGCAGCAATACTACTGGAAAGGACGGTTTCAATATTTCCCATACGTAATCCTTTGTATAGGCGTTGAGGTGGACGTACACTAAGATGGAATAGACCCGCCAATATGCCCAAGGTCCCTGCTGCAATATGATGAGAGGCTATTCCTCCCGGAACAAAAGGATCAAAACCCTCCACACCCCACGCTGGATTTACGGATTGTACCCTTCCAGTTAGTCCATAAGGATCGGACACCCATATTCCAGGACCATACAATCCTGTTACATGAAATGCACCAAAACCAAAGCAAGCCACCCCCGATAGAAATAAATGAATTCCAAAGATCTTAGGCAAATCCAAAGAGGGTTTTCCTGTACGTTCATCAGTAAATATTTCTAGATCCCAATACACCCAATGCCAGATAGCTGCCAAAAAGCACAAGCCCGAAAACACAATATGTGCCCCGGCCACACCTTCGTAACTCCAAATACCCGGATTCGTTACAGTACCCCCTGTGATACTCCAACCGCCCCATGAATTGGTTATTCCTAAACGAGTCATGAAGGGTATAACGAACATACCCTGTCTCCACATTGGATCAAGAACAGGATCAGAAGGATCAAAAACTGCTAATTCGTATAGAGCCATCGAACCGGCCCAACCAGCAACCAGAGCTGTATGCATTATATGGACAGAAATCAAACGACCGGGATCATTCAATACGACGGTATGAACACGATACCAAGGCAAACCCATGGAAATACCCCTTTATCAATGAAAAATAGACACAATGTAACTTTATTGCATTGGAAAAAACTATGCTGTGGACCCTCTTTTTAGTGGATTATCTTGGGGAAAGAATTAATATTTGTTTGATTTGTTTGATTCTTTTCAATTACTTTTAGTAATAATGAAACTATTTTGTTCGTAGGAACAAAAAGAAGCAGATCTATTCTACACCCGATAAGTACCAATATGCAATGGTAGGGGAGTTGATACCATTTTATATGAGTGAATGCATATATATATTTGTTCATCATTCAAAGGACTTATTTGTAATAGTTTTCCTTTATTCATTTTGTCTTCTTTATCTTTTTTTATGAACTTAGTCAATCTATGGATAAAATATGATAAAGGCCAATATTAGTAGGACACTAAATCCATTGTTACGCTTTCACATCAAAGTGAGATATAGTACTTAATTTTTCTTTTATTTAATGCCTATTGGTGTTCCAAGAGTACCTTTTCGAAGTCCTGGAGAGGAAGATGCATTGTGGATTGACGTATAGTGCGACTTGTCAGATATATTGGGTCATATGGTATTTCCCCATTCTCTTCCCCGATCGAGATATCCTCCCCTTCGCCCAAGAAAGATTGATTGAATTATCAAAAATTTGGAGCGTGAAGTTCAATTAGATCCATTTTTTCGGGAGGGTATACAGATTAATATTATCAATTAGAATAATTTATGGTTATCTTGGTTAGGCCAATAAAATGAAGTATCCAGGCTCCGTTTAGAAAAAAACCGGTAAAAAATCTATTTATGATTACTATTTCTATCATATTCTATTTCTTTATATATTTATAATAGAAGTGATCTCAAACTGTTAATCAATCGAGTAATATGATGAATGCATTGAATATCTGTTGTAAGACATGAAATAAATTGTAAAAAGGAAGTCGTAGCAAAAGGACGTGGTATTGGGGCATTTGTCATATATGTGCAAATCCAAATCGGGCGGATCTTTACTCGGAGTAGAGCATAAACCTAAAAAAATTGAAGAAGCCCATTCAGGAACAAGAAAATTACATCGCGATTGAGATTGTATCTCGATGAAACAATACATCAATGAAAAGTTAGTTAGATAAATTTAGTAATTTTTTTTTTATAGATAAACAAAACAGGCCAAAACCCATCTTTTTTGAAAAATGAAAGAAAAGCCCCTTTTTATAAGTTAAAAGCCTGGTATGAAAAAAAAAAAAAAGAAAATAAAAGAAAGCGCTAGAATCTACATCTACACATTGATTCTTTTTTTTTTTTTTTTCGTTATTTTTGTTGAACCGTATGCATCAAAAGGTGCATGTACGGTTTCTAAGGGATACAACTTTATCCCAATCAACCGACTTTATCGAGAAAGATTACTTTTTTTAGGCCAAGGGGTTGATAGCGAGATCTCGAATCAACTTATTGGTCTTATGGTATATCTCAGTATAGAGGATGATACCAAAGATCTATATTTGTTTATAAATTCTCCTGGCGGATGGGTAATACCCGGAGTAGCTATTTATGATACTATGCAATTTGTGCGACCAGATATACAGACAATATGCATGGGATTAGCCGCTTCAATGGGATCTTTTATTCTGGTCGGAGGAGAAATTACCAAACGTCTAGCATTCCCTCACGCTTGGCGCCAATGAGTTTTTTATTTGATTTGAGAGAAAAAAGAAGACTATGCCTTCGCGCTATATGAAATATGAATATTAAGTAATAATAGCATGGCACTTCGAATTCGATATGATAAATTTTTTTAACCCTTAAATTATGTATCGAAAGAGTAGTATGAGATAAAAGGTATTTCCGATTTTATCTAATCTATCGGGAGGCCTATTTCAGCGTCACAAACTTTTTTGTTTTCACGCCGGGAGGCTCTTAACAATATTTAGGTTATGAAAGAATATGAAAATAAAAAAAATCTTGTTTTTTTTATTTGAAAAAAAAAAAAGAAACTTTGGGATTGCTAAATAACAGACGAAATAAATATATAAAGCAACGGAGCCATCATAGTATTTTTGAACTACTCCAAAAACAAAAAGAAGGGTGGTTATTGGATCATTTACCAACCCGAGTCTGATAGACCCTATATTTAATTTATTTGATATTTAAGTAAGGTAAAAAGAATTCCATTATAGAGCCGTATGCAATGCGTAAAAGATGCCTGTACGGTTGTTCAATTATATATTTTATTATTCTTTATCTCTTCACCTTATCATCATGCGAGATAGAATAAACATTTATTATGTTATATCATCAGGGTAATGATCCATCAACCTGCTAGTTCTTTTTATGAGGCACAGACGGGAGAATTTATCTTGGAAGCGGAAGAACTTTTGAAGCTGCGCGAAACCGTCACAAGGGTTTATGTACAAAGGACAGGCAAACCCTTATGGGTTGTATCCGAAGATATGGAAAGAGATGTTTTTATGTCAGCAACAGAAGCCCAAGCTCATGGAATTGTTGATCTTGTAGCGACTGAATAAAAAAGAAAAAATAACAAAAATTTCAGACGAATTGGTGATTTGAGATTTTATCTTCTTACCGGATTTAATATTCTATTCATTAATCTATTAATATAGAAATAAAATAATTCATAATCATCCGGTTAAGATCGATCTAAACCAGCCCATTATGTATATGATTCAATATGCCAACTATTAAACAACTTATTAGAAACACAAGACAGCCAATCAGAAATGTCACGAAATCCCCCGCTCTTGGGGGATGTCCTCAGCGACGAGGAACATGTACTAGGGTGTATGTGCGACTCGTTCAGATCATGGGCTAGGACAAAAGAAAGAAAACAATTGATCCAGTATCAACGATCAGTACCAGTGAATAGACTAGAATGGAAGAACTCCATTCAATATCTAAAAATCAAAAAGATCTATCCTTCTATTGTGGTATCAAATGTATGGTTTCCGTTGGTGCAAATCCAATCAACTCCGTTTTAAATTTAAGATGAGAAAGAATTCTCCATTGATAGCAAATGATATCCATTAAGCAGGGGAAATACTATTTTAAAAAGCAGAAAAATTATGCCTTACTCTTGCAAGAACGGACTAACAGGGTCAGCTACTCAGCTAATCTTCATAATTAAATACCGTTACTGTATAAGTAGATCTCATTGTGAAAGACCTCGTACTGGATAATTATGGGTAGAGCCAAAGAGTGTGAACTGTACAAGTTAACAATAACATTGATTAAATGAAAAAAGGGCTCCGGTGTATAGAGAGGACCTCACCGTTTAAGAAGTAACCATAGAAACGATGGAACCCACTATATCCATTTATATTTACTACTTTTATGTGTTTTTGATACCTAATATCAATACAATTTTTTCTAGGCATTTCACCTAGAAAAAAAAAAAAAAAATCGTGGTCGGGAAGGTTATAGTAGCAAAAGCCATTGGAATTTTAATTTTATACATTGGAAGAATCCGTTTTGTTATTAATAGACTAGGGGAAGGGAATAACTGAAAGAAAGGAAATCGATTAGTTATTCATCAAAGTTTCATTTATTCAATGACCAGAATTAAACGAGGGTATATAGCTCGAAGACGTAGAACAAAAATTCGTTTATTTGCATCAACCTTTCGAGGGGCTCATTCAAGACTTACTCGTACTATTACTCAACAGAAAATAAGAGCTTTGGTTTCGGCTCATCGGGATAGAGGTAGACAAAAGAGAGATTTTCGTCGGTTGTGGATCACTCGGATAAATGCAGTAATTCGCGAGAATAAAGTATACTTCAGTTATAGTAAATTTATACACAATCTGTACAAGAGACAGTTACTTCTTAATCGTAAAATACTTGCACAAATAGCTATATTAAATAAGAGTTGTCTTTATATGATTTCCAATGAGATCATAAAATAAAGAGATTGGAAGGAATCCGTTGGAATAGTTTAAATGGAGTTCCCTGGAGAATGAACTCTGGGAAGGTAGAGTAGAAATTAGTATGATAAAATATGATAAAGTCATCAAAATGAAGAAAGACGTTAAATAAAAAATATTTATTCCTCTTCTCCCATTTTTTTTCTTACGACAGGACATTTCGATTTTACGATTTTTCGAACAAAAAAAAAAACGTCAATCCGCATTTGAGTTTGGATTGGAATTTTATTTTGATTCAATTCAATTGAAGAGTCAACCTATTTTTTTTCTGGTTCTAAGACCAGCAGCTCTAGCGGTTGACTCGCTTCTTTCAAATTGTTTCTCATTATTAAGAAAAGGTAACGGAGATAAAATACGAGCTTGTTTTATAGCAATAGTAATTAATCGTTGTTGTTTTAAGGTCAATCTATTCACCCGTCTAGATAATATTTTTCCTTGTTCGCTAATAAATCGACTAATTAAACTCATGTTTCTATAATCAATTCGATCCCCCGATTGGATCGGAGGCAAACGCCTACGAAAAGATCGCTTAGATTTAAGAAAGATTCGCTTGGATTTATCCATGGTTTGTTTATTCCTTATCCTGAAAATCCCAATCCTATTTCTTAATTCTACATCATCTTTGATCCGATCGAAATAGGATTTGGTTTGTTTATATTTATTTGGTTATATTTAAATAAATTAATAAATTAAAATAAATTATATATATATATTGTTATATATAATATGTAATTTTTCATCTTCCTTGGAAGACTGACACACGAGCGATCAGTTCGATCTATTTCTTTATCTCCCCATGAATCGTATGTTTGTAACAACAGGGACAGAATTTTCTCAATTCCAATCGACTAGGCGTATTGTGTCGATTCTTTTGAGTAATATATCTGGAAATGCCCATTGATTCCTTATTAACACGATTTCGAACACAACTGGTACATTCCAAAATAACCGTTACTCGGACATCTTTACCCTTAGCCATGAACCTCCTTTGGTTTTTGATTCACTCAATTCTTTAATTTTCTGACCCGAAGCAAGGAAGAAGAAAGGACACAAAAATAGAAGCAGGTAACTCGAAATCAAATTATGAAAGAAATATTTTGTTGCAATCAATATAGTAATAAATAATAAGTAATATAATGATTTCTAACTATATTTATAATTTTTAATTGCCGTACAGTATTTCATTTTCAGTTAAGTATCTTGTATGATATTGTTGCCCCAACCACCGCATTTCCATTCTATTATTAATTTAATTTGAGCCTGAGCCCGAGTTCATAGTTTCACTGAGGGTAAAACCGCTTTTTCTTTGTTTTTTTTTTTTCTTTCTAAAAAAAAAAAAAAAAACAAAGAAAAAAAGAAGGGAGGGGTAGGGATTAGTTACAGATATTTGATTGTATCTCTAATCTTCTTCCCCCTTCCCATATCAATAGCTAGAATGAAAAAAAGGGGAATATCAACGCATCCGGAAAAAAACGATTGATCTCTATCAATAAACCTGCTAAAGACCCGAACCATAGAGTACTTACTACCGGTGCCACGGAGAGATATGTTTTTAGATCTCGCATTTTAAAAACTCCTCTTTCTGTATTCGTTATTGTAATTTTATTGTAATTTGTAATACATAATGGTAATACATATATGACCGGATGTGTATATGTAGTTAATGACTTACCACTTGTACGCGGAGTTCCTAATTCAAATTGAAATGTACAAAATAGATATTTATTAAAAGAAAAAAATACGTCCATTTCCGCCTTAAATTCCTAAAAAATATTAATTTTTTGTGGTAGATTTCATATTTATTTCATACTTTATATAAGTCTTTTACCATATTATATGTTTGTTATATGATATATGAGACCAAAAGGAAGAAGGAAGAAATGATAAGATAGTTTGTGTATATCAATGTAGGAAATAAAGATGTGGAAAACAAGACAGGGATTCTCTACAATGACACTGTAGACCAATTGAAAGGGATGTAGCGCAGTTTGGT